GGTTTTTTTTTATAGGATAGAATTCCAAAAAAATGGACAGACCCCTACTGTGAACTAATAACTATATAACTAATAACCAACTCATCGTTTCACATTATCTGGATACAAAAAAGCAGTCAAGATATGATATATTGGTCATATCATTGTAGCAACTGAAATCTTTCTTACATAAAGAAAAAAAATAAATCTGATTATGATATAAAAAAAGTATGCAGATAAAGGAAAGGTTGAGAGAAAGAAAGAAAAAGAATATCAATGATATAGGATTCCAATATATGTAAGGTTTATGAGTCATCTCATAAAAGGCAGTGTAATAAAGCATCAATACTGATTCATCCATAAGTATATGAATCTATTCATAGAAAAAAATCAAGAGCCTCGAGCCAATAAAGACTAAAAAGATTGACTCAAGAACAAATTTCATGAGGGGCTCCATTGTAGAATTCAAACCTAACCATTAATTGCGAAGCGACGGGAACGATGGAACCTATGAATACGTAAGATTCTATTGAAAAATGAATCCTAATAATTCATTAGGTAGGATGGCGGAACGAACCAGGGACCAATTCATTTATTCCGAGAATTCATGAGCTAACCCTACAACTAAAATAGATATTGAAAGAGTAAATATTCGCCCGCGAAGGTTTTTATTAGATTACTCAATCTTGTTCGATCCAATATAATAATATGATCAAAGGCAAAACAAAATAAAGATTCGTTAGAAAAAAACCACATTATCTCACTATCTAGAAATAGAAATAATTATCTAGAAAAAAAAAATACATGTTTAAGTATATATCCAAACAAGATATAGAAATTTCTAATAGATTAGATGAAATCTCAAAGAATCCATGATTCCGTATATTTTCATAAAATTCTCAAATTCGAATCGTTTCATTCGCGATGAGCCGGATGAGAAGAAACTCTCATGTCCGGTTCTGTAGTAGAGATGGAATTGAGAAAGAACCATCAACTATAACCCTAAAAGAACCAGATTTCGAAAACAACATAGAGGAAGAATGAAAGGAATATCTTATCGAGGTAATCGTATTTGTTTCGGTAAATATGCTCTTCAGGCACTTGAACCCGCTTGGATCACATCTAGACAAATAGAAGCAGGGCGACGAGCAATGACAAGAAATGTGCGCCGTGGTGGAAAAATATGGGTACGTATATTTCCAGACAAACCAGTTACGGTAAGACCTACGGAAACACGTATGGGTTCGGGTAAAGGATCTCCCGAATATTGGGTAGCTGTCGTTAAACCAGGTCGAATACTTTATGAAATGGGCGGAGTAGCAGAAAATATAGCCAGAAAGGCTATTTCAATAGCGGCGTCCAAAATGCCTATACGAACTCAATTTATTATTTCGGGATAGGAACGTAGAACCAAAGAAAAGAAGTCTTGGGGATAAAAAAAAATTGCAGGTTTCTTTTTGACAAACAATATTTCTTTTTTTTTTACTTCGCCCTTTGGATTAACATTGAAAGAACAGATTCAAAAATGATATGATTCAACCTCAAAGCCATTTGAATGTAGCGGATAACAGCGGGGCCCGAGAATTAATGTGTATTAGAATCATAGGAGCTAGTAATCGCCGATATGCTCATATCGGTGACATTATTGTTGCTGTGATCAAGGAAGCATTACCAAACACACCTCTAGAAAGATCAGAGGTGATCAGAGCTGTAATTGTACGTACTTGTAAAGAACTTAAACGTGACAACGGTATGATAATACGATATGATGATAATGCTGCAGTTGTGATTGATCAAGAAGGAAATCCAAAAGGAACTCGAGTTTTTGGTGCGATTGCCCGAGAATTGAGACAGTTAAATTTCACTAAAATAGTTTCATTAGCACCTGAGGTATTATAAGATGAGATCATACGTAATATAGTTATATTATACATAGTATTTGGATGAAATAGAGTAATTAGTGGATTAGGTTGTATCGGACGCATATCCCTTTATTTAATAACAAAAATATAAAAATAAAAAAATAAATAAAAAATAGCATGTTGATTATATCAAAAATGGGAGGCAACCAAAATTTTAGTTTATCATGGGTAGGGACACTATTGCTGACATAATAACCTCTATACGAAATGCTGACATGAATAGAAAAGGGACGATTCAAATAGCATCCACTAACATCACGGAAAACATTGTTAAAATACTTTTAAGAGAAGGTTTTATCAAAAACGTGAGGAAGCATCAGGAAAACAACAAATATTTTTTGGTTTTAACCCTACGACATAGAAGGAATAGGAAAGGACCCTATCGAACTATTTTAAATTTAAAACGTATCAGTAGGCCTGGCCTAAGAATCTATTCGAACTATCAACGAATTCCTAGAATTTTAGGCGGGATGGGGATTGTAATTCTTTCTACTTCTCGAGGTATAATGACAGACCGAGAGGCTCGACTAGAAGGAATCGGCGGAGAAATTTTGTGTTATATATGGTAATCTTTCTGTTCTGATATCCGAATTGGATCC